TCCAACAATTTCTTTGTCCTTAACGCCCCTTATTTCCAGGAATTAGTCACTTCAACGATCTTCGATGGCTATACGGGTATCCAAGGTATGAACGAGATGGATGTTTGTTGTCCCAACCATTTTTGTTAGCCCCGATGAGGAAAAGGGGTAATTTATAACAAAGTTTTCATGTTGTTGATTCCCGAGTGTAGTGCTTTTTCCCCTATGCCGCCTATTGGTACTAGTGGAGTAAGTAGGATTGACCCGCAAGAACCTATAGGTGTAACCTTTCGCTCAATACTAAAATCGACAATTGAAGCATCTGAGGCTGCATCAATCGAGGATACACGATAGAAGGAATTGTTCTATCTCCAAACTTCACCTTCAACAAGCGTGGCTTTATTTAAATAATTTTTTCTTTCTTTTCTATATTTTCTTTCTCATAAGATAAGATTAAAGTAAGGGCTAAAAAAACAATAAAAAAAGAATCAAATCACACCATCTCTGTAATAACTAAATGCCTCTTTTTCTCCTGAAGTTGTCGGAATTATTCGTAATAATATATTGGCTACAATTGAAAAGGTCTTATCAATAAAATTTCCATTTATCCGAGATCTAGGCATAATTAGCAATCCATTTTATAATTCTTCTCATTTTCCCGGGGGGAAAAAGGTCTCACAAACAAAGAAATTATACAGTACGAAATAACATAAAAACAGACTAATTCGAATTATAAAAAAATGTGGACTTTAATTGTTCCTCCTTGAAGAGGTAGAGATAATAAATATTTTTATTTAATTGGATAAAACCCAATTTCATTTAAGTAGTATACCGATGAGCTAAAGTATTACTATTTCGTCTAAACGAAAGTAAAGAATCGAGGACCTTATTTTCTTACGCATTCTGATAATTTCATTCGAGGAATTTTGATTGAATTATGATTCAAAAGGAAGAAAAAAAACAATCATTTTACATTACAGTAATGATTTATTTTATTTACATAATGCGTACATAAATCGAAATAGCAAAATCTCTAGCACAATTCATTAATTTTTAATAGATCCATAGATACGGTAGCCCATGAGAGAAATTAACCTTACAAAATCTGAAATTAGAAAGGAATTTTGCATTCTTATATAGGATAATAGTCTAAATAAATCAAATCATAGTATAGTATACGGATTTCCTTAGTTTATTTACTCCAAGCCGTTGGTTTTATCCGGTATAAATGTCAGAATAATAAAGGATCGTCCGTCGTCTTGACAAACATGAATGAATATCCTTTTTTTGTTACAAAAATTTGTTAATCCTCGAGCCTAAAAAGGAATATTTTTTTAAGATTTTTTTTTATTTCGATTAGATATGAATCGGCTGTACCTTACCGCAATAATACGAATGACTCGCTATTCATTCGGTTTCTGGTCAATAATAAGATTATGTCGGAAAGATGGCCGAGTGGTTGAAGGTGTAGCACTGGAACTGCTATGTAGGCTTTTGTTTACCGAGGGTTCGAATCCCTCTCTTTCCGTTTCCATATCGTCATCCAATTTGTCAACGTTACGGACTACAAGGTATCAAATCAAATAACGGATACCATTATTCTTATTCCAATAGTAAGGCCTTTAGATTAGATTATCTATTCCTAATTATGTAGTACTTAAAATACCCGTATCGGAAAGGCTTAAAATGCAAATATTATTACTGCTTATTACTGATCGATCCTTTTTTTGTAATATGTAATACGTGAAAAATAGGGATCAAGGCCCTTAGATCTATGAAAAAAGGACAAAAAAATGGTCCGAAACCTTTTTTTTCTTTCATTAGGATCAAGTCTGACGGGAATAATATTCTACGACTAACAACTCATTAATTTTCAAACCTACCCATTTACTATCTATTATTTGATTTACTAATCCTTTATATTGGGATGAGTCAACAGTCAAATGTTTTGGCAATTCCTCGTGGGAAGATGAAGCAATATAATTTTGAACCAGAGTTTTTGATCTTTGTTTATCTTTGGTAGTAATAATATCTCGGGGTTTGCAACGATAACTTGGTATATCTACTATACGACCATTAACTAAAATGTGTCTATGGTTAACTAATTGCCTGGCTCCAGGAATGGTCGAAGCCATACCCAATCGAAAAAGAATATTATCCAAACGCATCTCAAGTAGTTGTAGTAAAACCTGTCCTGTTGACCCTTTTGCTTTTCCAGCGATATGCACATATCTAAGTAATTGTCGCTCTGTCAGACCATAATGAAAGCGCAATTTCTGTTTTTCTTCTAGACGAATACGATATTGTGATCTTTTCCCAGAGCGTAATTGGTTTTTCAAATCACTTCCAGATCTAGGTCTTTTACTAGTTAGTCCTGGTAAAGCCCCCAGGCGGCGTATTTTTTTGAAACGAGGTCCTCGGTAACGAGACATAAAGACTCCTTTATTTTTTATTGAAATTTCAATTTAAATAATAAATCCATAAATTAAGACTGAACTAAATAAAAATAAAGTAAAGCAAAGCTAACTCTACGAAAGTACTGCAAATATTACAAAGTAGAACTAAAAGAATTGTATCAATATTCAGATTATATATATATATAATATAGCATATGGCATACGAAGTTAAATATATAGGATAGTAAGTTAAGACTACATTTATGATTTGTTCTATGGGGATCCCATTTTTGAGAAATCCCATTTTTTCTCGAATCCGTTCTTTTTTTCCTAGTTGTAAGGCGAAGGAGGGGGAAGAGCCTTTTCAATATTTTGAGAGATTATGGAAAAGTTGAACAAAAAACAAAAAGAGAAAAAAGCCAGCTATCGGAATCGAACCGATGACCATCGCATTACAAATGCGATGCTCTAACCCCTGAGCTAAGCGGGCTCGCATAAAAGAAAAGGAAATGGTGCATAGTAACTTAATAAACCACAGGGGTCTTAGTTAGCTATTATTTGTTAGTTATTAATTGTTAGTCATTAATTTAATATTCTTACTAATTTTATATTCTATTAGATATTATATAGATATTTATTATCTATTTATTTTATTATATATTCCTATTATTATATTATGTATATATTATCCTATTATTATATTATGTATATATTATGGATATATCTATATATTCTATAATATCTATCTATATATATAGATAGATATTATAGAATTTTGCATTTTTATAGAATTGGAGAATGAAAGAATATATATAGAAAGAATTATGGATTCAAATGGATTAAAAATGAAAGAATATATATATAGAAAGAATTATGGATTCAAAATTCATAATTTGATACGATTCATTAATCATTTTCTTTTTTCTTACTATACACTCTTATTATACATTATATTCTAATCATCTATTATCTAATGATATATTAGATCATTAACATCAATCAATATCCAATATAAATTTAGTTATATCATATTCGATTTCTATTTTTTTTTATTTGATTTTCGATTTTTTATTAGATTTCTTATTTATTTTCTAAAAAAGTATAAAAATAAAGATGTAATGGAATGGAATTCTGGTAATAAGGCAACATTCCTCTGATTTTTTTATTCAGGAAGTCAAGTGAAAAAATAGCACGAAAAAGAAAAAAAAAAAGAATTAGTATCGATCGTTCCAGTATTACAAACCGAGTTAGAAAAATGAAAAAAAAAAAAGAAAGGATATCTGGATTGCGTGTGGGATATATCTATCCATATTGAATTGTGGGTACATCAATGATAGAATCATTTTTGTTGATTGGAACAAAACAAAAAAATATGGGTTATTCAATAGAGATAAGATAAAAAGAGAAAGCAGGGAGAAAAATGGTAGTATATAGTATATATATATACTATATATGTATATACCATATAAATAAATAAGTATTTAATTAATTCAATAATTCAACGGTTTTCAGATTTCAGATAAATATAAAGAACAGGTGGGTGGGATCACAACAGAATGAAATCCCGGTCTCAAATAACAAATAAAAAAGGGGGATATGGCGAAATTGGTAGACGCTACGGACTTGATTGTATTGAGCCTTGGTATGGAAACCTACTAAGTGAAAACTTCCAAATTCAGAGAAACCCTGGAATTAGAGATGGGCAATCCTGAGCCAAATCCTTCTTTTTGGAAAACACGGGTTTATTTTATATTTATTATCAAAATTCTAGATTTATAGAAATTCTATATTTCATTTCGAAAAAGCATTTCTAAAAAAAAAGATTTTCTATTTCTATTTATATAGAAAAATAATCTCAAAATAATCAAAAAAGGATAGGTGCAGAGACTCAATGGGAGCTGTTCTAACGAATGGGGTTGGTTGGATTACGTTGGTAACAGGAATCTTTCTATAGAAACAAAATTACAGAAAGGAGGGTATTACCTTATATACGTAATAGAATACGTACGTATACATACTGATATATCAAATGATTAATCATAATCACGATTTTAATTGTGAATTTAGAATTGATATTATATCAATTCTAAATTAAATTCTATGAAAAATTTATGATTGTGAATCCATACCAATTCAAGCAAATTGAAGGAAGAATCGGATATTCAATGATAAACTCATTCACTACGGAGTCTGATTTATCATTTGAACAAACATTAAAAAAAATAATTAACCAGGCGAGAATAAAGAGAGAGTCCCGTTCTACATGTCAATACTGACAGCAATGAAATTTATAGTAAGAGGAAAATCCGTCGACTTTAGAAATCGTGAGGGTTCAAGTCCCTCTATCCCCAATAAAAATAACCCTTTATGGACAAAGAATCTCCATTATTGAATCATTCATAGTCCATACCATTATTTTTACACAAAATCTTTTTTTTTTTTAAGATACAAAAAATTTCAGGGACTAAATAAGATTTTGATACTTTTTTAGTCCCTTTAATTGACATAAACATGGGTCCTACACTATAGTAGGATAATGTGCGAAAAGTAGTCGGGATAGCTCAGTCGGTAGAGCAGAGGACTGAAAATCCTCGTGTCACCAGTTCAAATCTGGTTCCTGACACG